TACAAGAAGATCAAAAAATACGAGATTGTATCAAAAATTATGTACAAAAAAATCTGAAAATATCCTCTAATGTCGAGGGAATTGCACGTATAGAAATTCAAAAAAGAATCGATTTGATTCAGGTCATAATCTATATGGGATTCCCAAAGTTATTAATAGAAGATAGGACTCGAAAAATAGAAGAATTGCAGTTCAATGTACAAAAAGAACTCAATTGTGTAAACCGAAAACTCAACATTGCTATTACAAGAATTGTAAACCCTTATGGGCACCCTAATATTCTTGCAGAATTTATAGCCGGCCAATTAAAGAATAGAATTTCATTTCGCAAAGCAATGAAAAAAGCTATTGAATTAACTGAACAGGCAGGTACAAAAGGAATTCAAGTCCAAATTGCAGGGCGTATCGACGGAAAAGAAATTGCACGTGTCGAATGGATCAGAGAAGGTAGGGTTCCTCTCCAAACCATTCGAGCCAAAATAGATTATTGTTCCTATGCAGTTCGAACTATCTATGGGGTTTTAGGTATAAAAATTTGGATATTTGTAGACGAGGAATAATAAGCATTTACTTGATTTGTATTTAGTTCTATTTAGTGATAAAAAAAAAATGAACAATTCTATAAGGTTGAATAAAAATTCGATTAATCATTTAATATAATTGCTATGCTTAGTGTGTGACTCGTTGGTTTTTTTAGGATTAGGATTCAAAAAAATGGAACAACCCATAATACGAACTAATAACTATAGAACTAATAACCAACTCATCGCTTCGCATTATCTGGATATAAAGAAAAAACCAGTCAAAATATGTTATAGTTATATAAGTCATATCATTGTAGCAACTGAAATCTTTTTTGCATAAAAAAAATAAAAGTATACAGATAAATGGAAAGGCGAGAGAAAGATAGAAAAAAAATATCAACGATATATGATTCCAATATGTACGGTCTATGAGTCATCTCATAAAAGGGAATGTAATAAAGCATCAATACTGAATTGATCCATAATTAGACAAATACGTGGATAGAACCAAAAATAAAGAGCTCCGAGTCAATAAAGACTGAGAAGGTTGACTCAAAAACAAATGGCTCCATTGTAAAATTAAGACCTAATCATTACTCGAGAGGTGGTGGGAACGACAGAACCTGTGAATGCATAAGATTCTATTGAAAACAAATCCTAATGATTCATTGGGTAGGATGGCGGAACGAACCAGAAACCAATTCATTTTTTTTTTGAAAGGTCATGTCATAGACTAATCTTACAACTGAATGTTGAAAGAGTAAATATTCGCCCGCGAATTTTTTTTTTAGAAATTTGAGTCAATTCGATAGGATAATAAAAAGCAAAACAAAATAAGGATTCATTATAACGTTATACCCAATACCTAAACGACATTATCTAAAAATAAAATACGTGTTTAATTATTTTATTTAATTATATATAAAATATAAAAAAAAGAAATTCTATTATCTATTAAATGAAATTTCAAAGAATCCCCCGATTCAGTATATTATTCGTATATTTTTTTTTAATCGTTTAATTCGCGAGGAGCTGGATGAGAAGAAACTCTCATGTCCGGTTCTGTAGTAGAGATGGGTGGAATTGATAAACAACCATCAACTATAACCCCAAAAGAACCAGATTCCGTAAACAACATCGAGGAAGAATGAAAGGAATATCTTATCGAGGTAATCGTATTTGCTTTGGTCGATATGCTCTTCAAGCGCTTGAACCCGCTTGGATCACATCTCGACAAATAGAAGCGGGTCGGCGAGCAATGACACGAAATGCACGCCGCGGTGGAAAAATATGGGTACGTATATTTCCAGACAAACCCGTTACAGTAAGACCTACAGAAACACGTATGGGTTCGGGGAAAGGATCTCCCGAATATTGGGTAGCTGTTGTTAAACCCGGCAGAATACTTTATGAAATGAGCGGAGTAGCAGAAAATATAGCCAGAAGGGCTATTTCAATAGCGGCATCCAAAATGCCGATCCGAACCCAATTCATTCTTTCGGTATAGAATAGGAAGAACCAAAGAAAATCTTTTTTGTATAAAAAAACAATTGCAGGTTTCTTGTTTTGAACAAACAATATTTCTTTTTTTTATTTCACCCTTTACATTGAAAAAGAAAAAAAAAACGATATGATTCAACCTCAAACCCATTTGAATGTAGCAGATAACAGCGGGGCCCGAAAATTGATGTGTATTCGAATCATAGGAGCTAGTAATCGACGATATGCTCATATTGGTGATGTTATTGTTGCTGTAATCAAAGAAGCAGTACCAAATACACCTCTAGAAAGATCGGAAGTGATCCGAGCTGTAATTGTACGTACTTGTAAAGAACTCAAACGCGACAACGGTATGATAATACGATATGATGACAATGCTGCAGTTGTTATTGATCAAGAAGGAAATCCAAAAGGAACCCGAATTTTTGGCGCGATCCCCCGGGAATTAAGACAGTTAAATTTCACTAAAATCGTTTCATTAGCACCTGAAGTATTATAAGGGAAGACCTTAATGTAGTTTATAGTATTTGAATGAAATAGATTAATTGAATTTTAGTAGATTGTTTCTATATCACGTATATACCTTTAAAAATTCATAAATATTTATGAATAAAAAAAAAAAAGAAAAAGAGCATGTTGATTATATCAAAATTCGGGGGCAACAATAATCTTAGTTTATCATGAGTAAAGACACTATTGCTGACATAATAACCTCTATACGAAATGCTGACATGACTGAAAAAAGAACAGTTCGAATACCATCTACTTACATTACTGAAAATATTGTTAAAATCCTTTTACGAGAAGGTTTTATTGAAAACGTGAGAAAACATCAAGAAAGCAATAAAGATTTTTTAGTTTTAACCCTGCGACATAGGAGAAATAGGAAAGGAGCGTATAGAACTGTTTTAAATTTAAAACGGATCAGTCGGCCTGGCCTACGAATCTATTCTAACTATCAACGAATTCCGAGAATTTTAGGCGGAATGGGGATTGTAATTCTTTCTACTTCTCGAGGTATAATGACAGACCGAGAGGCTCGAATAGAAGGAATCGGCGGAGAAATTTTGTGTTATATATGGTAATCTTTCTGATAGCCGAATTATATGTGGAACTTGCCTATTTGTTTTGTGAAAAAAAGGTAAAGAGTAGGTTTCTAATACTATGCCTCTTAGATTCGTTGATACTTCAAGGCCGTTTTCCCTAGAATGAAAAAAAAATAGATTCGAAAGGTTTTAATTACTGAACTACGTCCCAACGGTATGTATGTTTCGAGTTCGTTTAGATAATGAAAATAGGATTCTGGGTTTTGCTTCGGGAAGGGTTCAACGTAATTTTATACGTATACTACCAGTAAATAGAATCAAAATTGTGGTAAGTTCTTATGATTCAACTATAAAGACATATAATTTGTATACTCTTTTGTATACTCTAAAGTAAAGACTCACATAATTGGGTGGTTTTTTCAATTTCAACATTCTTTCGTGGGGATACAATTCGAAGTTAAAGATTTTAAGAAACTTATTTTCTTCCAATTAAGTAGATTCAGAATTAAGAAAAGGAGTGACAAATATGAAAATAAGGGCCTCTGTTCGTAAAATTTGTGAAAAATGTAGATTGATCCGTAGGCGGGGACGAATTATAGTAATTTGTTCCAACCCGAGACATAAACAAAGACAAGGATAATCTTTCTAAAACAAAAAGTACTCCTGAAATCTAAAGGACCTGATGTACAGATGTACAAAAAAATCAGTAAAAAACCAGGATCTGTTTTGACATGAAATGGATATATCCATATATCTCTGACTTTTATTTATGAGATGATAAAATATGGCAAAACCTATACCAAAAGTTGGTTCACGTAGAAATAGACGTATTGGTTCACGTAAGAATGTGCGTAGAATACCAAAGGGAGTTATTCATGTTCAAGCAAGTTTCAACAATACCATTGTGACTGTTACAGATGTACGAGGTCGAGTAATTTCTTGGTCCTCCGCCGGTACTTGTGGATTCAAAGGTACAAGAAGAGGGACACCATTTGCCGCCCAAACCGCAGCGGGAAATGCTATTCGGACAGTGGTGGATCAAGGTATGCAACGAGCAGAAGTCATGATAAAGGGCCCGGGTCTCGGGAGAGATGCGGCATTAAGAACTATTCGTAGAAGTGGCATACTATTAAGTTTCATACGGGATGTAACCCCTATGCCACATAATGGCTGTAGGCCCCCCAAAAAAAGACGTGTGTAAACATTGAAGAGATTTCAAGAGAAAAAAATAATTCAATGATTTGATCAAATAATATTACTATGGTTCGAGAGAAAGTAACAGTATCTACTCGGACACTACAGTGGAAGTGTGTTGAATCAAGAGCAGACAGTAAGCGTCTTTATTATGGACGCTTTATTCTGGCCCCACTTATGAAAGGCCAAGCCGATACAATTGGCATCGCGATGCGAAGAGCCTTACTCGGAGAAATAGAGGGAACATGTATTACACGTGCAAAATCCGATAAAATACCACATGAATATTCTACCATCGTAGGTATTCAAGAATCTGTACATGAAATTTTAATGAATTTGAAAGAAATTGTATTGAGAAGTAATCTGTATGGAACTCGTAACGCGTCTATTTGTGTCAAGGGTCCTGGATATGTAACTGCTCAAGACATTATTTTACCACCCTCTGTGGAAATCGTTGATAATACACAGCATATAGCTAATCTAACAGAACCCATTCATTTGTGTATTGAATTACAAATCGAGAGGAATCGTGGATATCGTATAAAAACGCCAAATAACTTTCAAGACAGCAGTTATCCTATAGATGCTGTATTCATGCCCGTTCGAAATGCGAATCATAGTATTCATTCTTATGTGAATGGGAATGAAAAACAAGAGATACTTTTTATCGAAATATGGACAAATGGAAGTTTAACTCCTAAAGAAGCACTTCATGAAGCATCTCGGAATTTGATTG